TTTTTTATTATGATTCAAAATAAAATAAATGGAATCACGCTCTGTAGGATTTGAACCTACGACATCGGGTTTTGGAGACCCGCGTTCTACCGAACTGAACTAAGAGCGCTTTCTTATGACAAGAACTATAATTGTAAAGAAAAGTATTTTTTTTTTAGCCCGGTCTTGCATACTAATCCATGTAAAAAATGAAAGATAATGAATGCCTTATTTTATTTCATTTTTATTTAATTGATCTCACTCAATTAATCTTTCCTTTCGTTACTGCCCCCTAGGAGAAGTAATAGGTAGGGATGACAGGATTTGAACCCGTGACATTTTGTACCCAAAACAAACGCGCTACCAAGCTGCGCTACATCCCTTTTAAAATTATTGTACAATGTCATTGTACAAAATCCATGTCTTGTTTTCCATATCGTTATTTTTTTCTGTATCCATATAAAATTTTCTTGTCATTTCTTCTTTTTGGTTTCATATAATAAATAATCAAATAAAAAAAGAATGAATATTTATTAGAATGCTTAAGAAAAAAGAAAGGGGTACCCCCTTTCTTTTTTAGGGACAGGGATAGGAAAACCTCATCTACTGCTCATTGTAGATATTTATTTTTGTTAGGAATTCCGTACAAAAAAGACAAATGATCTTGAACTACAGCATCTGACCATATATGTATTACAATAAAGAAGGAGGATTTTCAATGCGGGACATAAAAACATATCTCTCCACAGCACCCGTGCTAACTACTCTATGGTTTGGGTCTTTAGCGGGTCTATTGATAGAAATTAATCGTTTATTCCCCGATGCTTTGTCATTCCCCTTTTTTTAATTATAGTTTAAGATCCTATTTTATTTTGGAGAACAGAAATGGAAAAGAGGTTCCTGTATAGGGTAAAAAATTCCATGAAATCATAGCATAGAAAAAAGGATACTTAAATGAAATACTGGAAAGAATAATTGATAATTAGAAAAAATTGTATTACTCACATAAAATTATTATATTCTATTAATTTCTATTAGTATTAATTGGAATTAACTAGTTAGTAACTTCTATTTCTATAGAAGTATTAATTGGAATTAACTAGTTAGTCACCTTTATTTCTATTTATATATATTTTTTTTTCTTTTTTGTTCTTTTCGTCTTCTTAGATTTAGATTTAGATTCGGGTCGAAAATAGAAGAATTAAGTCGATCAAAAATTTAAAGGAGGTTCATGGCTAAGGGTAAAGATGTCCGAGTTAGAGTTATTTTGGAGTGTACCAGTTGTGCCCAAAATGGTGTCAATAAGAAATTGCCGGGCATTTCTAGATATATTACTCAAAAGAATCGACACAATACACCCAGTCGATTAGACTTGAGAAAGTTTTGTCGTTATTGTCGCAAGCATACGATTCATGGGGAAATAAAGAAATAGATCGAATGGAACATATGTATTGTATTATTTTTCAAAGGAACAGGAAAAAGAAAAACTTAACATATATATGTATATAAATATATAATATACAAATAAAAAAAGAAAACTCATTTCGGTCAGATCTGAAATAAATAAAGAAATAGAAATTTAGAGATAAGGAATAAACCATGGATAAATCCAAGCAACCTTTTCGCAAATCCAAGCGATCTTTTCGTAGGCGTTTTCCCCCAATTGAATCGGGGGATCAAATTGATTATAGAAACATGAGTTTAATTAGTCGATTTATTAGTGAACAAGGAAAAATATTATCTAGACGGGTGAATAGATTGACCTTGAAACAACAACGATTAATTACTATTGCTATAAAACAAGCTCGTATTTTATCTTTGTTACCTTTTCTTAATAATGAAAAACAGTTTGAGAGAGCTGAGTCGATCCCTAGAATGGCTGGTCCCAGAACCCGAAATAAATAGATATACTCTTAGATATACTTTTCCGATTGATTCAAAACTCCAAGCGGAACTCAAGCTCAGATTGATGTTTTGCTCGAAAAACCTCGAATCCAGATTTGATTGTTGTGTTATAAGAAACAACAAATAGGGAAAGAAGAAATCTTTTTTTTTTGAAAGATGTTCATTCATTCCCACTACTTATCTTATCTTAATTTCTTTTTAATTTCTGAAATTCATTTTTATTCTATCTTCCCGGAGTCCATTCTCCGGGGAATTCTATTCTGTTTTCGCTATTTATATATAGTTTTCGCTATTTATATATATATGATATATGACTTTTTAATCTCTTTTATTTGCTAATCTTATTGGAAATCATGTAAAGACAATTCTTATTTGATATAGCTATTTGCGCAAGTATTTTACGATTAAGAAGCAATTGCTTCTTATACAGATTGTGTATTAGTTTACTATAACTATAGAATACCATATTCTCACGAGCTGCTGCATTTATTCGAGTAATCCACAAACGACGAAAGTCCCTCTTTTGTCTGCCCCTATCCCGATGAGAGGAAACCAAAGCTCTCATTTTCTGTTGAGTAGCAGTTCGGGTAAGTCTTGAATGGGCCCCTATAAAGGTTGATGCAAATAAACGAATTTTTGTTCGACGTCTCCGAGCTATATATCCTCGTCTAACTCTGGTCATTGAATCAAATTAAACTTTAATGAATAACTAATCGATTTCTTTTCTTTCAGTCATCCTCTTATCCCCCCTCTAGTTAATTAATACCAAAACGGATTATTCCGATATATAAAATATAAAATTCCAATGGCTTTTGCTACTATGACCTTCCCAACCACGATTTTTTATTCTTTCCGGGTATTTTACCCGGAAAGAATAAATTCTAGCGATAAAAAAAAATAGTGGGTTCCATCGTTTCTATGGTTACTTCGTAAACGGTGAGGTCCTCTCTATACACCGGAGCCTTTTCTTTCATTTAACCAAATGTTATTACGAACTTGTATAGTTCACACTCCTTAGTTTAGCTCTACCAATCAATAATAGTTCTTTTCACAAAAGGGTTATCCATACAGTGACGGCATTTAATTATGAAAGTTGGCTAGGTAGCTGACCTTGTTAGTCCGTTCTTTCAAGAATAGGAACATAACCTTTTTGCTTCTTTCTTATAGTACTCTTTCCTCCGCTTAATAGATAACTATTTGCTACTAATGGGGAATTACTTCTCATCTCAAACTGAGGTGATTGGATTTGCACCAATGGAAACCATAAATTTCATACACAAAAATGATGAATCTTTAGCTTTATAGATAGTAAATAACGTTTTTCCATCCTATCTATCTTTATTCCTTGGTACTGGTGATTGGTACTTGAAAAATTGCTGTATTTATTTTTTTTTGTTTGAACTCATGATCTAAACGAGTCGCACATACACCCGAGTACATGTTCCCCGTCGTTGAGGGCACCCCCTAAGTGCGGGGGATTTCGTGATATTTCGTATTGGCTGTCTTGTGTTTCTAATAAGTTGTTTAATTGTCGGCATATCATACATATATATAATAAAATAGGTTGGTTTAGATCGATCTTAACCTGATTTATTGATGATTATGAATTATTTACATTCAATATCAAATCACGGAAAAATAGAATTATGGAGGGAATCATATATTTAGGCGAAATCCCCAATAGTTTCATTTTCGACCGCTACAAGATCAACAATACCATGAGCTTGGGCTTCTGTTGCTGACATAAAAACATCTCTCTCCATGTCTTCGGATATAACCCATAAAGGGTTACCTGTTCTTTGTACATAAACCTTTGTGAGGGTTTCGCGAAGTCTGAGTAGTTCTTCCGCTTCCAAGATAAATTCCCCTGCTTGTGCCTCATAAAAAGAACTAGCAGGTTGGTGAATCATAACCCTGATAATATTGATCTAACATCATGCATGAACGGTTCTTCTATCTTGAAGAATTGGATTAAAGTAAGGACTAAAAAAAACAAGAAAAAAAATAGAATTGAACGACGGACCGTACAGGCACCTTTTGTGCATTGCATACGGCTCTGCAATGGAATTTCCTTTTCCCCCTTCTATTTTATCGAAGGAAAAAAAAAGAATCCATCCGATCTAGATTGTTGAATGATCCATTTACCACCCTTCCTTTCATTCATATTGTAATGTAAAAAAAAAATACTATGATGGTTCTGTTGCTTTCTATATTTATCTCGTCTGTGATTTAGCAATCCCAAAGTTTCTTTTTTTTTTTCGTACTCTTTTCTTCGTAAGAGAAATATCAGAAAAAGGCTTCTGGTGTGGAAGAAAACGGTTTGTGACGCTGAAATGTACTCCCGACATAGAAGATCAAGTCGGAAATAACCTTTTTTCATACTACTATCTCGATAGAAAATATCGTGTTAGAAAAAACAATAATAGTTTGTTCATATCGAACTCGAAGTGCCATGCTATTATTACCTATTATTCATATTCAATATGGCGAAGGCATAGTCTTCTTCTTCTTTTTTTTTTTTTAATAAAAACTCATTGGCGCCAAGCATGGGGGAATGCTAGACGTTTGGTAATTTCCCCTCCGACCAGAATGAAGGATCCCATTGAAGCGGCTAATCCCATGCATATTGTATGTACATCGGGCGAAACAAATTGCATAGTATCATAAATAGCGATTCCTGGTATTACCCATCCACCAGGGGAATTTATAAACAAATAAAGATCCTTAGTATCATCTTCTATACTGAGATATACCATGAGACCAACAAGTTGATTTGAGATCTCGCTATCAACTTCTTGGCCTAAAAAAAGTAATCTTTCTCGATAAAGTCGGTTGATTAGGACAAAATTATATCCCTTTTGAACCGTACGTGCATCTTTGGATGCATACGGTTCAAAAAAATTGCGAAAATAAAGAATCAATGTGTCGATTCCAATCCTATCTCTCTTTTTTTTAAGAGATTCCTGCTTTTCTAATGAAGGGGTTTTTTCTTCCATTAAAAAAAGAAAGAGTTTTTACTCCTTCCCTAAAAAAAAAAAGAATTTACTGAACTTATTTAATTAACCTCTCATTGATGTATTGTTTCGTCGAGATTTAAATCACGATGTCATTTTCTTGTTCCTGAATGGTCCCTTTGAATTCTTTTAGGTTCATGTTCTACTCCGGGGAAAGATCTATCCGAATTCTAGTTGTACATATAGGACAAATGCTCTCAGTACCACTTCTTTTTGCTACGAGTTTTTTTTTATTCGTTTCATGTCTCCAAAAAACTATTCAATGTATTTATTATAATGGTTGACATGGCAGTTTAAGAGTGCTTCTCTAATTAAATAAATAAAATAGAAGAATCTTCTATGCATAGCTACAAGCGGTAATTCTACATATATTACTATTACCCATTTGGTATTTTATAAGCAGAGCCTGGATACTCCATTTTTTTAGTCCAAGTTAACCATAAATTTTTCTAATTAAGAATATTATATTGCTCCTCAATCTAAATTAATCTAATTTAACTTCACGCTACGCATGATTGATTCTTCAATCAATACAATATTTCTTGGGCGAAACAGAGGATATCTCGATCGGGGGAGAAAATGGGGAAATTCCATATGACCCAATATGTCTGACAAGTCGCACTATACGTCAACCCAAACTGCATCTTCCTCTCCAGGACTTCGAAAAGGTACTTTTGGAACACCAATGGGCATTAAATTAAAGAAAAAATTTAAGTACTATACTTCACTTTAATATGGAAACGTAAGAATGAGTTTATTGTCTTCTTCGAAGGTTTTTAGAGAAAGATAGAATTAAGAAATAAAAATCTTAATGAAGAGATAGATCGTTCGAATAATAAAAAGGATCCATACATTCATTCCCCCAAAATAGGACTAATGCTCCCATTGCGTATTGGTACTTATCGGGTATAGAATAGATCTGCTTCTCTTTGTTCTTACGAACAGAATTCAGCCGTTATTTTCAACGGAATACAATAAAAAGTAACCTTTTCTCATAAAGAATTCGCTGAAAAGATTAGGTAAATAGTATAAGTTGCAATGCGATAAAGTTACATAGTGTCTATTTTTCTTTGAGAAAGGGGTATTTCCATGGGTTTGCCTTGGTATCGTGTTCATACTGTCGTATTGAATGATCCCGGCCGATTGCTTTCTGTCCATATAATGCATACGGCTCTAGTTTCCGGTTGGGCCGGTTCGATGGCTCTATATGAATTGGCGGTTTTTGATCCCTCTGACCCTGTTCTTGATCCAATGTGGAGACAAGGTATGTTCGTTATACCCTTCATGACTCGTTTAGGAATAACCAATTCATGGGGTGGTTGGAGTATTTCAGGAGGAACTGTAACGAATTCGGGTATTTGGAGCTATGAAGGCGTGGCCGGAGCACATATTGTGTTTTCTGGCTTGTGTTTTTTAGCGGCCATCTGGCATTGGGTGTATTGGGACTTAGAAATATTCTGTGATGAACGTACAGGAAAACCTTCTTTGGATTTGCCCAAAATCTTTGGAATTCATTTATTTCTCTCAGGAGTGGCTTGCTTTGGCTTTGGCGCATTTCATGTAACAGGCTTATATGGTCCTGGAATATGGGTGTCTGATCCTTATGGACTAACTGGAAAAGTACAATCTGTAAGTCCAGCGTGGGGCGCAGAAGGTTTTGATCCTTTTGTTCCCGGCGGAATCGCCTCTCATCATATTGCAGCAGGTACACTGGGCATATTGGCAGGCCTATTCCATCTTAGTGTCCGTCCGCCTCAACGTCTCTACAAAGGATTACGTATGGGCAATATTGAAACTGTACTTTCTAGTAGTATCGCTGCTGTTTTTTTTGCAGCTTTTATTGTTGCTGGAACTATGTGGTATGGTTCAGCAACAACCCCAATCGAGTTATTTGGTCCCACTCGTTATCAGTGGGATCAGGGATACTTCCAGCAAGAGATATATCGAAGAGTTGGTGCCGGACTAGCTGAAAATCTAAGTTTATCGGAAGCTTGGTCTAAAATTCCTGAAAAATTAGCTTTTTATGATTACATTGGTAATAATCCGGCAAAAGGGGGATTATTCAGAGCGGGCTCAATGGATAGCGGGGATGGAATAGCTGTTGGATGGTTAGGACATCCCGTCTTTAGAGATAAAGAAGGGCGCGAGCTTTTTGTACGTCGTATGCCTACTTTTTTTGAAACATTCCCGGTAGTTTTAGTAGATGGAGATGGAATTGTTCGGGCAGATGTTCCTTTTCGAAGGGCAGAATCAAAGTATAGTGTCGAACAAGTAGGTGTAACTGTTGAGTTCTATGGTGGCGAACTCAATGGAGTCAATTATAGCGATCCTGCTACTGTGAAAAAATATGCTAGGCGCGCACAATTAGGCGAAATTTTTGAATTAGACCGGGCTACTTTAAAATCTGATGGTGTTTTTCGTAGTAGTCCAAGGGGTTGGTTCACTTTTGGGCATGCTTCGTTTGCTTTGCTTTTCTTTTTTGGACATATTTGGCATGGCGCTAGAACCTTGTTTAGAGATGTTTTTGCCGGTATTGATCCAGATTTGGATGCTCAAGTGGAATTTGGAGCATTCCAAAAACTTGGAGATCCAACTACAAAGAGACAAGTAGTTTGATACAAGACTGCTCTGGTATCTTTATCCCCTATCTCTATTTTTTTCTCGGGTACCCGAGAAAAAAATAGAGACTTGAATCAACTTCTTTTCGTTGATTCTTTCCCCTCTTTTTTTATGGTATGGTAAATGATCTCACTCAATCAAACGAATAGATGTGAAAGCTATAATTGTAAACCACTATCGAATCTATGGAAGCATTGGTTTATACATTCCTTTTAGTCTCGACTTTAGGGATAATTTTTTTCGCTATCTTTTTTCGAGAACCACCTAAGGTTCCGACTAAAAAATAATGAAATAATTTTTCATTATAGAAACTGAAGTAATGGGCCCTCATATCAAGAGGCTCATTACTTCAACAAGTCTAGTCTCCGTGTTCCTCGAATGGATCTCTTAGTTGTTGAGAGGGTTGCCCAAAAGCGGTATATAAGGCGTACCCCGTAAAGCTTACAAGTAAACCTGATATGAAGATGGCGACTAAGGTTGCTGTTTCCATTTTTAGAAAATTTCAAGATCACAATGGATCTACGATAAGATCGTTTATTTATTTACAATTACAACGGAATAGTATACAAAGTCAACCGATCTCAACCAATGATTAAATAGGATTTATGGCTACACAAACCGTTGAGGGTAGTTCTAGATCTAGGCCAAGACAAACTACTGTAGGGAGTTTATTGAAACCATTGAATTCAGAATATGGTAAAGTAGCTCCGGGCTGGGGGACTACACCACTTATGGGAGTTGCAATGGCTCTATTTGCAATATTCCTATCTATTATTTTGGAAATTTATAATTCTTCCGTTTTACTGGATGGAATTTCAATGAGTTAGGTTCATAAGAACTATGAACCTCTAGTTTTTCAATCAAAAAAAAAATTATTTAAAACTTGGATTTATAGACCTTTTTGGTAGTTCGACTGTGGTATTTCTTTTTTCGGTATTTCCGGAATATGAGCGTGTGACTTGTTATAATTGATCCTATTGATAATACAGAGAACGGCCCTGTCATCTCTATTAAGATGATTCCACCCCGTCGGATATTTATTCTAATATCTGGAACACGGAATATTATAGAAAAAAAAATATTCTAACTATGATTCATACCTATTATTTAGACCTCGCAACCGGACTAAAAAAAATTTCAGATGGGTATTTCCTAAATTAAATAATTTTTCTTTCTTTAGACTTATGAAATTAATTTTATCTGAAGAACAACTTCTTTCTCTAGATTTTGTTGAGTCATTACATCCACTCATTGAAATTGAATAATTGATGATCAAATGGTTTTTACTCAAAGAACCCTTTTATTTAGCTTGGGATTAAATCATCGTGGTTCTTGTATGAATCTGAGGTTTTAATTGATTTATAGGATCTTAACAAGGGAATTCCTATCAACAGTAAAACAAAAGTTGACCCGCATTACGCACAAAAAACAACAAATTAAATAACAAAAACAAACAAAAATAGGAAAGAGAAGATTCAAGAGGCCTGGAACGATCAATATAAAGAAAAAGAAAGGTGTACGAGCTAACTTGATATTTTTGGCATTAGCATCACAAAGAAGAGATTTCGGATTTTTTTTACTTTCCATCTTTGGCACAAATTGCATCGAGCAGCTAAGAAGTTTTGAACTTTCTATTGCATATCCGTCAAAATCGGTATTTGTGTGTTTCTGTTTGAGCCGTACGAGATGAAATTCTCATATACGGTTCTCGGGGGGGGGGTCCTCTCGGATTCCCTATCTCAATAAAGTATATGATTGGTTCGAGGAACGTCTCGAGATTCAAGCGATTGCAGATGATATAACTAGTAAATATGTTCCTCCTCATGTCAACATATTTTATTGTCTAGGAGGAATCACGCTTACTTGTTTTTTAGTACAAGTAGCTACGGGTTTTGCTATGACTTTTTACTATCGTCCAACTGTTACGGAGGCCTTTTCCTCTGTTCAATACATAATGACTGAAGCTAACTTTGGTTGGTTAATTCGATCAGTTCATCGATGGTCAGCAAGTATGATGGTTCTAATGATGATTCTGCACGTATTTCGTGTGTATCTTACAGGTGGGTTTAAAAAACCCCGCGAATTAACTTGGGTTACAGGTGTGGTTCTGGCTGTATTGACTGCATCTTTTGGTGTAACTGGTTATTCCTTACCTCGGGACCAAATTGGTTATTGGGCAGTAAAAATTGTGACAGGCGTGCCTGACGCTATTCCTATAATAGGATCTCCTTTGGTAGAGTTATTACGTGGAAGTGCTAGTGTGGGTCAATCTACCTTGACTCGTTTTTATAGTTTACACACTTTTGTATTGCCTCTTCTTACTGCCGTATTTATGTTAATGCACTTCCCAATGATACGTAAGCAAGGTATTTCAGGTCCTTTATAGTTATAGCTTTATTTTATAGAGAAAACAGATCATAGATATTTGTAATTTCTGATATATCCTATCGGGAAGGAACAATAGTATTTCATTGCTACAAATA